AAAAAACGAAAGGATGAAATTATGGAAGTAAATATTCTCGCATTTATTGCTACTGCACTCTTCATTCTCGTTCCTACTGCTTTTTTACTTATAATTTACGTAAAAACAGTCAGTCAAAGTGATTAATTTGAATGAAACTTGACTATCAATGACAAAAAGGATTTCAATTTCGCGTCTTAAATGAAATGAATGGACTAGAATCAGCAGTATCCTATGAGGCCCGATAGTATGGTAGAAAGAAAGATTCATCTATTTCTTTCTACCATACTATCTATTATTGTTATTGTAATGTATAAAGTTTTTTTTATGTATAAAGATACAAGTTTAATATCTTAATATAGAGCAATCTACAATATGTATCTTTATCTTCATAGATGTCGATATCAATTAAATATTATATGTAATTTAATATAGTATCTCAATTTCATTTCTTTGCTTGATCTATTGGATTTTGTTTGGGTTGATTTCAATCAATCTGAAATAATCGAACGGCAAGTCGTACTCTTATGATTTTCTAATTCATAAATTTCTAATTGTTTTCAATACGAATCCCGGCATCTATCAAAAGAATCAAATCAATGGCAGAGATATGGCATATTTTAATAAAAAAGAAAATCAAGTAATCTTTTTTTTTTCATTTTTTAAATTGAATTCAATTTAAAAAATGAAAAAGGCTTTGCAGAACGATCTAGAAACCTATTGATACAGTTTGATTCCTTAACTCAATTAGTAGTACTTCTAGAGTCCACTTCTTCCCCATACTACGAGTGAAAGGGAAAATGTAAAGACTACCATTAAAGCAGCCCAAGCGAGACTTACTATATCCATGTGAATTATGTCCCCTATTTCTATGAATATGAAGAAATTATTCCATTATTGTTCACTAATAATAGTGAAATCACTGGTGCAGAGTCAAAAAAAGGGGGGGGGATTCTGACCCAACACCGTTGATGAAACACTCCACTTAAATCCGCTTAGAACAAGTTCTTATATGATTTATAGTAGAATCGGTAAAGATTAAGCACAAGCAAACTACGTACGTAGTGACACTTTTTGAAGTATCAAAGGAATGTTACTAACATGTAGAAATAATAAGACTTATTCTTTCTTTTATTGCCCTTTATTTCTTTTTTTTGTTGCCCTTCATTAAGTAAAAGTCAATTATCCATCTAATCTAATATTGATTGAATGCCCGAGCACTCCGAGACTCTCATGAGTCTCTATACAAAGTATCTTCTGTCCTTTCCACAACTATTAATTAGATCCCCCCCTGGCTATCCAATCTAATTCAAGACTCAGTCAGTAGACACTACATTAATAGTGGAAAAGCTATCATATCAAGATTTACCGATTCCCTTCCACTACTCTAAGCTTTACTTGAATCCTAAGAATTTACAACACTTTAGAGAACAGAACCCCCAGAGGTTTAGAATCAAGAAAGTATCAAGAGTATTTTTCCTACGCTTACTTTTGTTGGGGAAAATTTTGCGAGTTATATCAGCAAAACAAAACAGAATAGAGGATTTCGAGTCTTTTGTTGATCAGGCGACACCCGGATTTGAACTGGGGAAAAAGGATTTGCAGTCCCCCGCCTTACCGCTCGGCCATGCCGCCAAAACGATACAAACTAGATGAAAATCTTCCCCCTCTTTTTCTATTGAAAAACCTAATGTGGATTTTCAATCACAAAAGTAAAAATTCAGGACAAATTGGAACCATTAACTATTGACTGTAAATTCATGAACTTTTCTTGGATTTGAATCTCAAATTTTGTTTCCCTGATGATATAAGAAAATCAAAATGGATATATAACTAATCAGTATTGATTTTTTTTTCAATTTTCAATAAAAAAATCCTTCTCAATTTCAATTATAACAGAAATTATGAGTATATGTAAACCCCAGAACATAAGTTGTTATACAGCTATAGCTATCTAATGCGGTATTTTATCTGTATAGGATTAGGATGCCTTATAGGGTATGGAATTATCAAGAAATTGTCGTGCTTCCATTTTTCATGGAATAGATCGAAGAGAAAATAGAATTTTTGATAGAGCACGGCATGTGCTGTCCCGAATAGAACTGTAATGCAATAAAGGAAGAAAAAGAGACGTATATATCTGCACATTTTAATAAATAATAAATAAAAGAAATACAAGAAAATAGGTAAAAATCTCTCCTTTCTCTGCGAATCATTTTTTGAACAATGGAATGCACGAAAAAGTCAAGTGCTAGAAAAATAAACTTTATATTTATTTTTTCTGATTATTATGTCTTTATCTCCGCGAACAGATCAAATCATGAATACATTTATTTTTCTGGTATCCAATCGGATTGGAATATGTAATATCATAATAATGGTAGAAATTGAATGACTTTTTTTGATATTCTATACAAAACTCCATAAGTCTAAGTGGCATTTCTCAATTCTTTTCCATTTGTATCTGTTTGTTATAAATTCCAATTTGAGTATAATCTTTATTCCTCCGTTCATACGTATT